TAAACCTGAAGAGGTATGCATAAAAGTCTTTGTCCCAAGGAATAATCCTAGAATACCATCTGTTTTCTGGGTTTGGAGAAGTGCTGATTTTCAAGAACGGGAATCGTATGATATGTTAGGAATCTCTTATAATAACCATCCACGCCTTAAACGTATCTTGATGCCTGAAAGTTGGATAGGCTGGCCCCTACGTAAGGACTATATTACTCCAAATTTCTATGAAATACAAGATGCTCATTGAATGATAAGAAACTAATGTTAACTTATACGATACGATATGACAATGACACGACTCCAGAATTCATTCAATTCAATTCAAGTCTAGAATGAATCAAAAGAGTTCTATGAATTTTGTACCGCGCACATTACATTACTTAGAACTTAGAGGGATCCGCAGTAAGTAAAAAAAAAAGTTTTAAGTAAAGGAGTGACAAAATCGAATAAATATGAAAAAAAAAATACGAAAACAAAATTCTGAAATGCAAAAAGATTAGACTTTTAAGTTTTTTAACCAACTCTTTAACTTATTAATTTTAACCAACTCTTTAACTTATTAATTTTAGATATATATATATATATGAAGATGAAGGCTTAACATTTGGGTGAGAGAAAGCATGGTATGAACAAACAAAAAAAAGAAAAGAGAGCATAATCCCATTTTGTTCTTTACCATACATAACATATGTTATGTTTAAAAAATGGAGGTATATATCCATACACTATCCATATACCCTATATACCTAGATGAATAGATACCTAGATGAATAGATACCTAGATGAATAGAATTTAGGTATATTATTATTATTAATATTATATATTATTATTAATATTATAATTTATAATTATATTTATTATATAATGCTCGAGGCTATTAATTATATGAGTATATATCCCGATTAGTCTCGATTAATTTGTATGAATAATTATAATTATTTGATACATTATTTATGTGTCAGGAACCAGATTTGAACTGGTGACACGAGGATTTTCAGTCCTCTGCTCTACCAACTGAGCTATCCCAACCTTTTCCCCGCATTATCCTAGTAGAGCACTTTATCTATGTCAATTAAAGGGACTAAAAAAGTAAGAAAGTATTAAAAAATCTTACCCAGCCCCTGAATTTCTTAGATAAAAAAAGAAAAGGATAAGATAAAAAGTCGTTAGGAAGTAGTATAGTTAAGTTAGTACTAAAAATGGGCTTTTATTGGGGATAGAGGGACTTGAACCCTCACGACTCATAAAGTCGACGGATTTTCCTTTTACTATAAATTTCATTGTTGTCGGTATTGACACGTAGAATGGGACTCTCTCTTTATTCTCGTCCGAATAAACCGTTTTTAAAAAGATCTATCAGACTCTGGAATGAATAATTTGATCACTGAATATTCGATTCTTCCTTCAACTTCGAGGAATATGGAATAGATTCACAATAACTCTTCAATTTTTCATATATATATAATGGATTCGATTCGGGCTGCGATTAATCAATCGTTTACTATATATATACGTATATAGGGCAGGCATCCTCTCCGTAATTTTGATAGAAGGGTTCCGGCTACCAGTGCAACGTAACGTAATCAACTCCATTCGTTAGAACAGCTTCCATTGAGTCTCTGCACCTATCCTTTTTTTGATTGTAGTTTTAATAAACTAAACCCTTTTTCTAAAAATAAAGATTTGGCTCAGGATTGCCCATTTTTAATTCCGGGGTTTCTCTGAATTTGGAAGTTATCACTTAGTAGGTTTCCATACCAAGGCTCAATTTAATCAAGTCCGTAGCGTCTACCGATTTCGCCATATCCCCTTTTGCGAAAGGATTTAGTTTTAATTATATTAAACTCTTTTATTTCTTTATCTTGGAATCCAATCTCTTGGAATCGTTGTGTTGAATTCATTAGATAATGATTCTTCTATCTAAAAGTGTATGCCACTATTTTTTGCCATCTTCTCTTCTATTCTATCATTTTATTTCCATTGTATTGAATGAACCAAATTTGTTCCAATCAGACATGATTCTATCATTGATGTGCCCCCAATTCAATATGAATAGATATATCCCACATATAATGCCTCCTCCCTTTATTTTGACTTTTAAAGCGCGATTTGTAATACTGGAAGGATCGATACTCATTACTTAAATTTTTTTTTTTTTTCGCTCTATCTTCTCCTTTATGAATGAAAACAAAGGAATGTCTTATTATAATTATAACTTGAATTGTATCTTTATTCTTATCTTAGGATGGATTCACTATCATTAACTATATTATATAATATAATTAATAATTATATTAGCATACTTAGCATAATTTGGTATAACTGCTTTAAGAAATAATTAGACTATTATAAAATCATAATATCAAATTAAATTTGATATTATATATTATATTATTATTAAGTAATAATATGTAATAATATTAAGTAATAATATGGAAATATTATGTATTTTTAAGTATTATTATTTAATATTTAAGTAATTATTAATACTATAAAAAATTAATATTAATAAATATTAAGTAAAATCAATTAATAGCTGATATATAAAATCTGGTAGTTTCCAGAATCCCTATTCACTATTTCTATTTCTGCATATGTGAGCCCGCTTAGCTCAGAGGTTAGAGCATCGCATTTGTAATGCGATGGTCATCGGTTCGATTCCGATAGCCGGCTTTTATCTATCGATTTTTTCCATAATTGATAATCTCTTCTCCCCCTTTCTTCAAATATTGGTCGCTGATCTATTATGTCGTGTTAACTTGCAACTATTAATAAAAAATGGATTGGAGTGAAGCAATTAGATCTCTACAGAACAAATCATAAAACAGAGACTTAACTTCCTTACTATCATATACAAAAAATCTAGATATTGATACAATACATTTCATTCTATTTTCATTCTACTTTAGTATTGTATACTTCAGTAGATTTAGCCTTGCTTTGTTTATCCTTTAGTTCAGTCTTAATTTATATTTTTCTTTAAAATTGTCAATAAAAAAAAAAATAAGGAGTTTTATGTCTCGTTATCGAGGGCCTCGTTTCAAAAAAATACGCCGTCTGGGGGCTTTACCCGGATTAACTAGTAAAAGGCCTAGATCTGGAAGTGATCTTAAAAACCAATTGCGTTCTGGGAAAAGATCGCAATATCGTATTCGTCTAGAAGAAAAACAGAAATTGCGTTTTCATTATGGTCTGACAGAACGACAATTACTTAGATATGTGCATATCGCTGGAAAAGCCAAAGGGTCAACAGGTCAGGTTTTACTACAGCTACTTGAGATGCGTTTGGATAACATCCTTTTTCGATTGGGTATGGCTTTAACCATTCCTGGAGCCAGACAATTAGTTAACCATAGACATATTTTAGTTAATGGTCGTGTAGTAGATATACCAAGTTATCGTTGCAAACCCCGCGATATTATTACTACGAAGGATAAACAAAGATCGAAAGCTCTGATTCAAAATTATATTGCTTCATCGCTCCGCGAGGAATTGCCAAAACATTTGACTATTGACTCATTCCAATATAAAGGATTAGTAAATCAAATAATAGATAGTAAGTGGATTGGTTTGAAAATAAATGAGTTGTTAGTCGTAGAATATTATTCCCGTCAGACTTGAACCTAATGAAAATAACAAAGAAAGGTTCAGACAATTTGACTTTATACCATACCCCCTTTTGTCGAAGGAAATAGATTTAAGAGCCTTGATCCACATTTTTTGATTCACGTATCATATACAAATGGATCTGTAGTAGGATTTTTATTGATTTTTTGGTTTTCCCATATTTTTATTTTATGTACCAGAGTAATTAGGAATAGAAAATATCTATCAAATCAAATTAAAGTTCTTACTGTTTGTTAGAATAATGCTATCAATTGTTATTTGATTTGATATGATACATCGTGGTCGGTAACGTTGGTGACTCGATAGAAACGGAAAGAGAGGGATTCGAACCCTCGGTAAACAAAAGCCTACATAGCAGTTCCAATGCTACGCCTTGAACCACTCGGCCATCTCTCCTACATAATCTTATTATTGACCAGAAACCGAGTGAAGTGAACAGTGAGTCATTCATATTATTATTATTGTAGTATGGGTACGACCAATCAATGGTTCCATAGGAATAAAAGATTCCTTTCAAATTTCATATTTCTCAACAACAATAATGAATTTTTCTATTTCAATTGTATGACACATACACGTTATGCAAACAAAAGAGATGGGTACTCTCCTCTATTTTTTTTTCATGGAATTATTATTCCATTCTTTATTTTTCTTCTTTTTATTATAACCAAATCAAAACTTCTCGAGTTACCAGAATCTATAGTAAAATAAAGTTCTTGGTTAGTCAACTTAGAGAAAATCGTAATAGTTCCGTTTATCAGTATACTACAAAATTTGTAGGAAATCCAATCCTATTCAAATATTTCATATCTCATCTCCCCTTGTCCAAAAGGACACAATTTGAGCGGAAGATCCACATCCTTTTTTAGTCTATTTTTATGATATTTCGTACTACTGTACAATTCCTTTTTTGTGGGATCATTTTCCCAAAGGAAAATGAGAAGAATTATAGAATGGATTGCTAATTATGCCTAGATCCCGGATAAATGGAAATTTTATTGATAAGACTTCTTCAATTGTAGCCAATATCTTATTACAAATAATTCCGACAACTTCAGGGGAAAAAAAGGCATTTACCTATTACAGAGATGGTGCGATTTGATTTTATTTTTTTCTTGCTTTTTTAGACTTTAATATGAGAAAAAGAAGCATGGTTCGAGATAGAAAGAAACAAATTATTTAAATAAACCAACGCTTGGTGAAGGTGAAGTTTGGAGATAGAACAGTTCCTTCTGTCGTGTATCCTCGATTGATGCGGCTTCGGATGCTTTAATTATCGATTTTAGTATTGAGCGAAAGGTTACACCTATAGGTTCTGGATTGCGGGTCAATACTACGCACTAGTACCGATGGGCGGCATAGGGGAAGAAACACTACT